TTTACGAAATTGCAACTATCCATTGCAAGGAATTCAGTTCTTACAGATAAATGCTCAATACCCAAGTAGGCTTCAATATTGATCATGATCAAGAGCTTTCTGGGTTGTCTCAGCCCTTGCGATTCACCCTTACCCCCACAAAAAAATGGATTGAGTGATATTTTTCTTTTTCGCGTACAAACGATTTCCTTGTTACTAATATAGTCTAGCCGCTGCTCTTCTTTAGATCCCTTGTTTCACTCCGATAGTATCATAAACGGAATCGATGCAGCAGAAATGAATGCATTTCCATACTATTAAGTAAGTAAAATAGCTAAAAAACTCAGGATTATGCCACATCACTTATTCGACTGGATTTTACGGAGCCTGTTCATGTACGGCATGCTTCGGTCTGATCATAGAAAAGATTCTCTTCAAGCGAATCCAGCCTATCCTCTCTATGGGGCGGCGGTTGGAACAAAGACACATTTTGTTGTGAATTTAAATGTAGCAGATAACAGCATATTTCTGCACGGCCCAATCAATAGTTCAAGTCACACACTCCCATAATCCATTTTCTCTTCGGAGAATTCCCTTCAACTATTCATTCATGTCAAATAAATAATACAATATTGTGGAGTTGAGGGGAAATTTCAAAATACATGTCTTATTCTTTGTCAATAATCCATATTTGTAGCAATGAAATATTATTGTTCCTCCCCCACGTAATAAAATAAATGATTTGATTGATTACAAATCTCTATTATCTATATTCTTTATTATCTATATTCTTTATAAAGGGCCAGAAATCCCTTGTTTACGTATCATTAGGAAATGCATTAACATAAATACCGCAGTAAGAAGAGGTAATACAAAAGTGTGTAAACTATAAAAACGAGTTAAAGTGGACTGTCCCACACTAGCGCTTCCGCGTAATAATTCTACCAAAGGCGATCCTATTACCGGAATCGCTTCCGGTACGCCTGTTACAATTTTTACTGCCCAATATCCTATTTGGTCCCAGGGTAAAGAATAGCCTGTTACACCAAAAGATGCGGTCAATACAGCCAGAACCACACCTGTAACCCAAGTCAATTCGCGAGGTTTTTTAAACCCACCCGTGAGATATACACGAAATACGTGCAGGATTGTCATTAGGACCATCATACTTGCTGACCATCGATGAACTGATCGGATTAACCAACCAAAGTTAGCTTCCGTCATTATGTATTGAACAGAAGCAAAAGCTTCAGTAACGGTCGGACGGTAGTAAAAAGTCATAGCAAACCCTGTAGCGACTTGTACTAAAAAACAAGTAAGCGTAATTCCTCCTAGACAATAAAATATGTTGACATGAGGAGGAACGTATTTACTAGTTATATCATCTGCAATCGCCTGAATCTCGAGACGTTCTTCGAACCAATCATAGACTTTATTGAGATAGGTAAACCAAGGGGACTCCCCCTCTGAGAACTGTATATGAGAATTTCATCTCATACAGCTCAAACAAAAATACCCCAAAACTGGTTAAAATAGATATGGAATAAAAAAAAGGAATCTTCTGATTCCATCTTCGCTAAAGATACGAAAGGGTAAAAGTAAGAAAGCTCTTTTTTTTGTTATAATTATAATTAGAACGCCAAAAAATCAAGTAGGCGCACTTGTCTTTATGTTGATCGTTACAGGCCTCTTGAATCTTCTATTTACCTATTTCTTTTTCTTTCATTTGTTATTTTTATTTGTATGTAATGTAGCTTTCCTTTTGTTTTCTTTATTATTGATAGGAATTTTCTTGTTACGACCCTATGAATCAATTGAAACCTCAGATTCATACTAGAACCACGATGATTCAATAAACCCTTCAAGCAAAGTCCAAAGATTCCCTGAGTAAGAACCATTGGATCATCATTTATTCAACGAGTAGAATCGATATAATGATTAAAACTAGAAAGAAAAGGTTGTTCTTTGAGCAAAATCAAAGCAGAAATAGGAATTTGAAAGAAGAAAAATCTTTCAATTTTAAACTTTTTCTTTGGAAAATTTTTAGGAATCCGGTCACGAGGTCTGAATATGAAGTATGAATCATAGTTCAAGTACTTCGTGATCTATTTCATATATTCCATGCTCCAGATACTAGAATGAATATCCGACGGGGTGAAACCATCTTTATGAAGACGACAGACCCATTCTCTGTACTCTCAATAGGATCAATTATAACAAGTCACACACTCATATTCCGGAAATACAGAAACACAAAAATTTCGCGGTCGAACTACCAAAAAAAAATGAGCTAAAATAGAAATAAAAAGCCGAGACCAAAATGCATCATTTTTTGTATTTGTATTTAAAAGCTAGTATTTTGTGGTTCTTATGAATCTAATTCAGTGAAATTCCATCCAATAAAACGGAAGAATTATAAATCTCCAAAATAATAGATAGGAATATCGCAAACAGGGCCATTGCGACACCCATCAAAGGAGTAGTTCCCCATCCAGGAGCTACTTTACCATATTCCGAATTCAATGGTTTCAATAAATCCCCTACAGCCGTTCGTCTTGGACCAGATCTAGAACCCCCCTCAACTGTTTGTGTAGCCATAAATCCGATTTTGTATTAATTGAGATCTGTTGACTTTGTATACCATTCCGTTGTAAATAAACGATCTTATCATAGATCCATTGTGGTCTTGAAATTTTCGAATAATGGAAACAGCAACCCTAGTCGCCATCTCTATATCTGGTTTACTTGTAAGTTTTACTGGGTACGCCCTATATACTGCTTTTGGGCAACCCTCGCAACAACTAAGAGATCCATTCGAGGAACATGGGGATTAGTTGACGTAATGAGCCTCCCAATATTGGGAGGCTCATTACTTCAATTGAGATAATGAAAAATCATTTCATTTTTTTAGTTGGAACTTTAGGTGGTTCGCGAAAAAAGATAGCGAAAAAAATGATCCCGAGAGTCGAGACTAAGAGGAATGTATAAACCAATGCTTCCATAAATTTGATCGTGGTTTTCAATTATAGCTTCCATACCTGTTTATTGGGGATCACCCCCCGGATTAAAAAAAAAAGAAGAATCAAAGAAAAGGCGAAAGGGCGACGATTTAAATCCAGATTTTTCCGGTACCTTATGTAAAATTACAAAGAGAAAATAGAAGTGAGAAGCGAAAAATAACAGAGCAATGCTATGTCAGACTCCTTGTCTTCTTGTAGTTGGATCTCCAAGTTTTTGGAATGTTCCAAATTCCACTTGAGCATCCAAATCCGGGTCAATACCAGCAAAAACATCTCTGAACAAGGTTCTAGCACCGTGCCAAATGTGCCCGAAAAAGAAGAGCAGAGCAAAGGAAGCATGTCCAAAAGTAAACCAACCTCTTGGACTGCTACGAAAAACACCATCGGATTTTAAAGTAGCGCGATCTAATTCAAAAATTTCACCCAATTGAGCGCGTCTAGCATATTTTTTCACAGTCGCAGGATCGCTATAACTCACTCCATTCAATTCGCCACCATAGAATTCAACAGTTACACCTACTTGTTCGACACTATACTTCGACTCTGCCCTTCTAAAAGGAACATCGGCTTTAACAATTCCATCTCCGTCTACCAAAACAACTGGAAATGTTTCAAAAAAAGTAGGCATGCGGCGTACAAAAAGTTCACGCCCTTCTTTATCTCTAAAGATAGGATGCCCTAACCATCCGACAGCTATTCCATCTCCGTTATCCATTGAACCCGCTCTGAATAATCCCCCTTTTGCCGGATTATTTCCGATGTAATCATAAAAAGCTAATTTTTCAGGAATTTTAGACCAAGCTTCTGATAAATTTTGATTTTCGGCTAGTCCAGCGCTAACTCTTCGATATATTTCTTGCTGAAAGTATCCCTGATCCCATTGATAACGGGTGGGACCAAATAATTCGATGGGAGTAGTTGCTGAACCATACCACATAGTTCCAGCAACAACAAAAGCTGCAAAAAAGACAGCAGCGATACTGCTGGAAAGAACGGTTTCAATATTGCCCATCCGTAATCCTTTATACAGACGTTGGGGCGGGCGGACACTAAGATGGAATAAGCCTGCTAATATGCCCAATGTCCCTGCTGCAATATGATGCGAGGCTATTCCTCCGGGAACAAAAGGATCAAAACCTTCCACACCCCACGCGGGATTTACAGCTTGTACCTTTCCAGTTAGTCCATATGGGTCGGACACCCATATTCCAGGACCATACAATCCTGTTACATGAAATGCGCCAAAGCCAAAGCAAGCCACTCCTGAGAGAAATAAATGAATTCCAAAGATCTTAGGCAAATCCAAAGAAGGTTTTCCTGTACGTCCATCACCAAATATTTCTAGATCCCAATACACCCAATGCCAGATAGCTGCCAAGAAACACAAGCCAGAAAACACAATATGCGCCCCGGCTACGCCTTCGTAACTCCAAATACCCGGATTCGTTATCGTCCCTCCTGTAATACTCCAACCGCCCCATGAGTTGGTTATTCCTAAACGAGTCATGAAGGGTATAACGAACATACCTTGTCTCCACATTGGATCAAGAACTGGGTCGGAGGGATCAAAAACAGCTAATTCATATAGAGCCATTGAACCGGCCCAACCAGCAACCAGAGCAGTATGCATTATATGTACAGAAAGCAACCGACCAGGATCATTCAATACGACAGTATGAACACGATACCAAGGCAAACCCATGGTAATACCCCTTTATCAACAAAAAATAGACACTATGTAACTTTATTGCATTGAAAAAACTATGCTATGGACCCCCCTTTTTTCCTTTGTTCAATGGATTATCTCGGAAAAAGGATTACTATTTGTTCTACTCTTTTAGTAAAAATGGAACAAAACAATTAGGTTCATAAGAAAAAAGAGAAGCAGATCTATTCTATACTCGATAAGTCCCAATACGCAATGAGGGTCGATTCCCTTTTCTATGAGTGAATGCATCCATATTTAGTCATCATTCGATGATAAAGCTAATATTATTAAAATAATAAACCCATTATTACGTTTCCACATCAAAGTGAAATAGAGTAATTCTTTTTTTTTTCAGTTTCTATGCCTATTGGTGTTCCAAAAGTGCCTTTTAAGACTCACGGAAATCGGAATCCAACTTGGGTTGACATATAGTGTGCCCTGTCAGATATATTGGGTCATATGGGATTTCCCCATTCTCTCCCCCGATTGAGATATCCTTCCTTTCGCAAAAAAAAAGGATTGAATCATCAAAAATTTGTAGCATGAAGTGCAATGAAATGCAATTAGATCCATTTTATTTTGTGAAGAGGTATCCAGATTAATATTAGCAACTAAAAAATTTTATGGTCGACTTGGCTGGACCAATCAGATGAGGTATCTAGGCTCCGTTTAGAAAAACCCAATTGGTAATATATCTATTATTAGTACTTATATCATAAGATATCATAAACGATTTTCTTTAGAACTAAATGCTTTGATTTAGAAATTGATTTTATTTAAATTTTAATAGCAGTGATCTAAAACAGTTAATCAATCGAATAATAAATACGATGGATACGCCAAATATTTGTTGGAAGACATAAACGAAATGAATTGAAAAAGGGGGAAGTCATAACAAAAAAAAAAAAGACGTGGTATTGGGGTCATTTGTCCTATATGTGCAAATCAAAATCGGGCGGATCCTTACTCGGAGTAGAGCATAAACCTAAAAAAAATTGAAGAAGACCGTTCAGGAACAAGAAAATGACATCGTGATTTTTGTATTGGATCTCGATGAAAAAATACATCAATGAAAAGTTAGTCCGATACGTTTAGTGAATTCTAATATTATAGGAAAACCGGCCAAATTCATCATTCTTTCTAATGAAAGATAAGCCCCTTCACCGTCATTAGAAAGAGTCCGCTATAAAAAAAGAAAGAGAGCTGGAATCTACACATTGATTTTTTTTTTAACAAGTTTTGTTGAACCGTATGCATCAAAAGGTGCCTGTACGGCTCCTAAGGGTATAATTTTATCCTAATCAACCGACTTTATCGAGAAAGATTAATTTTTTTAGGCCAAGTGATTACTAACGATGTTTCGAATCAGCTTATTGCTCTTATGGTATATCTCAGTGCGGAGAGTGAGACTAAGGATCTGTATTTGCTTATAAACTCTCCCGGTGGATGGGTAATACCTGGAATAGCTATTTATGATACTATGCAATTTGTGCGACCAGATATAGAGACAATATGCGTGGGATTAGCCGCCTCAATGGGGTCTGTTATCCTGGTCGGAGGAGAAATTACCAAACGTATAGCATTCCCTCACGCTTGGCGCCAATGAGTTTTTTATTTGAGAGAAAAAAGAAGACTATGCCTTCGCCATATGAATTATTAATATTAAGTAATATTAGCATGGCACTTCGAATTCGATATGAAAATTTTTTATTGTTTTTCAAAATATTCGATTATGTATCGAAAGAGTAGTATGAGATAAAGGAAGGGTATTTCCGATTTTATCTTACCTATCGTAGGTCGATTTCAGCGTCACAAACTTTTTTCACACCGACAAGTTATTAACACTATTTATGTTATCAAAGAGTACGAAAATAAAAAAAAAAAAAAAAGGAGATTATTTTTTTCTTTATTCTTTTATTTGATATTTGAAAAAAAAAAGAAACTTTGGGATTGCTGAATCACAGACGAAATAAATATATAAAGCAACGGGACCATCATAGTATTTTTGAACTCCTCCGAAAAAAAGAAGGGTGGTAATTGGATCATTTACCGATCTGGGTATAATAGACCCCACATTTTCTCTTTCTTCGATGAAAGGTAAAAAAACGAATTCCATTGTAGAGCCGTATGCAATGCGAAAAGAATGCCCGTACGGTTGTTCAATTCTATCTTTTTCTTATTTTTTATCTCTTCGCCTTGCCTCGTCGTGCGAAATACAGGAACCCTTAATTGTGTTATATTAATTGTATTATATTATATGATCAGGGTAATGATCCATGAACCTGCTGCCGGTTTTTATGAGGCACAAGCATCTGAACTTATCCTGGAAGCGGAAGAACTACTGAAACTGCGCGAAATCCTTACAAGGATTTATGTACAAAGAACAGGCAAGCCCTTCTGGGTTGTATCCGAAGACCTGGAAAGGGATACTTTTATGTCCGCAACAGAAGCCCAAGCTCATGGAATTGTCGATTTTGTGGCGGTTGCATAAAAAATAGCAGTGATGTCGCGCAAATGCACGATTTAAGATTTTATCTTCTTACTTCTTAAGGGTTTAATATTCTATTAATATATTAAATAGTAAATAGAAAAAATTCATAATCATCCGGTTAGGATCAATCCAAACCAGCTCATAATGCATAATTCAGCATGCCAACTATTAAACAACTTATTAGAAACCCAAGACAGCCAATTAGAAACGTCACGAAATCCCCCGCTCTTGGGGGATGCCCTCAGCGCCGAGGAACATGTACGAGGGTGTATGTGCGACTCGTTTAAATCTTTAAATCTGGGCTGAAACAAAGCAAAAGAAAGAAAACAAAATTTCCAGTATCAATGATCAGTACCGGTGAATTGGATAGAATGGAGTTCTTCCATTCACTATCTAAACAAGATAGATCTATCATACCTTTCTATTGTGTATGAAATTTATGGTTTCAATTGGTGCAAATTCAATCACCTCAATTTTGAATTTAAGATGAGAAAGAATTCCCCATTGGTAACAAATAGTTATCCATTAAGCGGGGTAAATCCTATCCTATTTTAAAAGCGGAAAAATTGTGTTTCCGCTCTTAGAAGAACGGACTAACAGGGTCAGCTACCCAACCAATCTTCATAATTAAATACCGTTACTGTATAAGGTATATCTTGTTCTGAAAGACTTATTACTGGAAAATTCATGGGTAGAGCCAAAGAGTGGTAACTGTACAAGTTACCAATAGCATTGATTAAATGAAAGAAGGGCTCCGGTGTATAGAGAAGACCTCACCGTTTAAGAAGTAACCATATAGACGATGGAACCCACAATTTCCTTATCTATTTCTATTTTTATTTTCCAATGTCTAGAAAAAAAGGAAAAAGGCGTGGTCGGGAAGGTTATAGTAGCAAAAGCCATTGGAATTTTGATTTTATAAATTGGAAGAATCCGTTTTGTTATTAATAGATTAGGAAAGGGTATAAAGAATAACTGAAAGAGGGGAAATCAATTAGTTATTCATCAAAGTTTCATTTACTCAATGACCAGAATTAGACGAGGATATATAGCTCGAAGACGTAGAACAAAAATGCGTTTATTTACATCAAGTTTTCGCGGGGCTCATTCAAGACTTACTCGAACAATTATTCAACAAAAAATAAGAGCTTTGGTTTCGGCACATCGTAATAGAGATAGGAAAAAAAGGGATTTTCGTCGTTTGTGGATCACTCGAATAAATGCAGTAATTCGCAGTTCGGGGGTATCTTATATTTATAGTAGATTGATACACAATCTGTATAAGGGGCAGTTGCTTCTTAATCGTAAAATACTTGCACAAATCGCTATATCAAATAGGAATTGTCTTTATATGATTTCCAATCCGATCATAAAAAAGGGGGATTGGGAGGAATCTGCCAAACCGTTTTAAATGGAATTCTCTGGAGAATGAATTCCGGGAAGGTAGAGTAGAAATTAGTATTGATAAAATCGGATAATATGTATGATAAAGTCGTCAAAATGAGCGAACACGCTCGATAAAAAAATTTATTCTTCTTCCCCGATTCTTTTTTTTCTTACGACACAACGGATTCTCATATTTTTTGAACAAAACATCCATCTCTATTTGAATTCGGATTAGAATTTTGATTCAATTGAAAAGTAAGCCTTTTTCTTTCTGTTCCTAAAACCAGTATTTCTAGCGGGTGACTCCCCTCTTTCAAATTGTTTCTCATTATTAAGAAAAGGTAACGAAGATAAAATACGAGCTTGTTTTATAGCAATAGTAATTAGTCGTTGTTCTTTTAAGGTTAATCTATTCACCCGTCTAGATAATATTTTTCCTTGTTCACTAATAAATCGACTAATTAAACTCATGTTTCTATAATCAATTCGATCCCCCGATTGGATCGGGGGCAAACGCCTACGAAAAGACCGCTTGGATTTAAGAAAGAGTCGCTTAGATTTATCCATAATTTGTTTATTCCTTATCCCTAAAATACTTATATTTCGATCAAATCAAAAAAAAAAAAAACAAAAAAAAAATTCTAGAAAAAATTAATAGGATGTGGTTTGTCTATATTTATTTAGTTGTTTCTATTTAAATATATGAAATAATATAGATATATATCTAATTTATTTTTGATGTTCCTTGAAAGGGCGACACCCAAGCACTCGGTTCGATCTATATCTATTTCTTTATCTCCCCATGAATTGTATGCTTGAAACAATAGGGACAGAATTTTTTCAATTCCAATCGACTAGGTGTATTGTGTCGATTCTTTTGAGTAATATATCTCGAAACACCCGTTGATTCCTTATTAACATCGTTTCGAACACAACTGGTACATTCCAAAATAACCCTTACTCGAGCATCTTTACCCTTGGCCATGAACCTCCTTTTGGTTTTTTTGATTCACCCAGCTTTTTCTATTTTCCGCTCCAAAGCAAATAAGAAGAAAGGAAAAGGAACGAAAAAAATAGAAGTTGCGAACAACTCAAAATCAAATTATGAAATAACGGGTTTGTTGCAATTAATATAATAAATAATAAGTAATACAACAATTTCGAAATAGATTTCGAATCGAAGTATTTCATTTAAGTATCTTGTATTGTATGATACTCCTATTCTAACCACATTCAGATTTCAATATTTTTTTCTTTTAACTCTATTATTAATTTTATTCTTAATTTAATTGGAGCCTGAACCTGAATTTCGCTGAGGTTGAATCCGCTTTTTCTTTCTCTTTCCTTTTATCTATCTAATAAAAAAAAAAGAAAGAAAAGAAAAAGAAAGGAGGGAACAGAGAGATTAGTCACAAATATTTGATTCTATCTCTAATCTTCTTCACCCCTTTCCATATCAATAACTAGAATGAAAAAAAAGGAAATGTCAACGCATCCGGGAAGAAACGATTTATTTCTATCAATAAACCTGCTAAAGACCCGAACCAGAGAGTACTTAATACCGGTGCCACGGAAAGATATGTTTTTAGATCTCGCATTGAGAATCCTCCTTCTTTTTTTTTGTATTCCATATTGGACTACATTATGGTAAGAGATGTATATGTAGCTAAAGACCACTTGTATTTGTGTGTGGAATTACTAATTCAAATTGACATGTGCAATGATTTGGTGGATAAGATTTTCTTTTCTTTTTCTTAAAGCAGGAAAAGGGGACCATTTCCGCCGGGGAATTACCGAAAAAAATATTCATTTATTATTATATGTTATATGATATGAGACCAAAAAAAGAAATGGCAAGATTCATTTTGCATATAAATGAAGGAAATAAAATAAGGATGTGGAAAACAAGACGGGAATTTTCTACAATTATACTGTAGACCAATTGAAAGGGATGTAGCGCAGCTTGGTAGCGCGTTTGTTTTGGGTACAAAATGTCACGGGTTCAAATCCTGTCATCCCTACCTATTACTGCTCCTCTGAGCAGTAACCTGGGATCCATTTTCGAGCGATTCAATTCGGACATACATAATCTTTAATTTTATGATAGTATACATATGCAAGAAGTATTTATTGGGGTTGAAGTATTTTCTATATATATAAAAAAAAGAGCAATCCCTCTCTTTACAGTCTTTTCCGTTGTGATAAGAAAGCGCTCTTAGTTCAGTTCGGTAGAACGTGGGTCTCCAAAACCCAATGTCGTAGGTTCAAATCCTACAGAGCGTGATTCTGCTCTTGTGTTGTTAGATCGAAAATTACACTGAACTGAAATAAAGCAATCTTAAATTGACTTTTGACCTTGACCTCCCCGAATTAAATTAAAGAAAAGAGGAGGTCAGTTAAAAAAAAAGATGTGAATTAATCAAAGGTCCAACTGATCACCACGCCTGTATTGTAAATATGCGGTTACGAATAATCCCGCCAAAGTAATAGGAATTAGACCTAAGACAATTCCAAAAAGAAAAACTTCAATCATTTCAATTTCATTTTTTTGAAAGAGGAAAAGGGGAGGTAATATCTATCGCGAAATATTAATATTAATCCGTATTGCCCAGAAATATCAATTCCCAATAATTAATAATTGGGAATTAATACGGTAAGGAACTAGAGAATATATGGAATACCACAGAAGGATTTTTTTTATGACTTATTCATTTACATTTAATTAATAATTAATTTCAAATGAGTCCTATCTTACTCAGACCAATAAATAGAGCCGAGGTTATAGTTAAAGCCGCTAGTAAAAAACCGAAATAACTAGTTATAGTAGGCATGAAGGAGCTAAAGGAAATCCGTTCTTTTTATACATATGTTTCGAAAGCACTTTCCTAAGTTTCCGCTTTTGAAAGATACGAGGATAAGCAAAAATACTATAACAATTGAAAGACTAAGTTCAATTGAAAGTTTTTGACTCATTCATTATTCTAGAAGGTACTAACAAAAATAGAGTGGCAGGGGTAGAAAAAGAAAGAAATTCATCACCCTTGGCATCAATACTTCCCACGATTCAGAATCAACAGATTTATTGGTCAACTCTAGATTTATTGGTCAACTCTTAAGTAAACTAATATTCCAAATTCTAATAAAAACAGTGTCATGTAACTTCATTTCAAAAACGAAACTTTGTTGAAATCCATATGGAACAAAATTAGGGAATCACTTCTATTTTTATTTTGTATTTTGATTTTTTCGTTTTTATTATATCGAATCGATTTTTTTTTTTCGAAAAAAAAAAAGTGACCTTATAATACCTTTCCCCTTTCTTTACTTTATTTTATTTACTTTCTAATTTACTAATTTATTTATTTCAGCAGTAGGGTCATTCACAGAATATCTCAAATGACAAGAAAAAAGGGAAAGGTATCGCACGAGCGGATCGCTCGAAAAAATCCAATTTTTATTTCGGTCCAATTCGATTCTAAAATAAAAAATTTGCCGTTATAGATTTTATATTTTGTCTTTCCATATTATATATAAAGTATAAATCCCCCTCTTTGTAGTTAGGTCAAGAAAGAACCTTTTAATATTTTGATATAATACAATAACGCGTACATCACAAAACAAATATCGATTATTACAATTTTTTTATTCATTCTTCTCTTTCTTTTATCGAATCCTTGTTACTCTTACTTGTTTTTGTACGACTAACCAATTTCTTAAAAAAAAAAAGAGAGGGATTACAACAAAAAAACTCTTCTACATCTACGAAAAGGGGATTTGGAGATTTCGTACATCTAATTGAATTGGGTAAATATGATAATCTCTGTCAATGAATTATTAGAAAAAAATCTGTAGGATTCCGGTTTTACTTGATCTTCAATTTCTAATCTGAAGCCAATAATAATAATGGAAATGGAGA